AAAAGAATAGCAAAACCTTATGGTTACCCTACTATTCTTGCTGAATTTATAACCGACCAATTAAAAAATAGAGTGTCATTTCGCAAAGCAATTAAAAAAGCTATTGAATTAACCAAACAAGCAAATACAAAGGGAATTCAAATACAAATTTCAGGTCGGATCGACGGAAAAGAAATTGCACGTATCGAGTGGATCAGAGAGGGTAAGGTTCCTCTACAAACCATTCGATCTAAAATTGATTATTGTTCCTATCCAACTCGAACTATATATGGGATATTAGGCATAAAAATTTGGATCTTTAGAAACGAGGAATAATAAGACTCAACTTGTATATCTGTTGGTAATGGAAAACAAAAAGAGAAATTTTAATTTTATAGGATTAAATAAAAATTGTATTAACTATCAATTTGATATAATTGCTATGCTTAGTGTGTGACTCGTTGATTTTTTTAAGGTTCGAATTCAAAAAAAAAATGGACCAAGCTTGTAAGATAAACTAATCTAATAACTATAGATATAGAACTAATAAAAAATCCATCGCTTCGTATTATCTGAGCTTCAAAAAAAGTCAAGAATATAGATTATATCATTGTAACAACTAAAATACTTTTTTTTGCATAAACAAAAGAAAAGACAATCTGATTATGAACTGGGAAATAAAATTTAAATAAAAAAGTGTGGATAAGTAGAAGAAAAGGTGAGGGAAAGAAAGAAAATATCAATGATATATGATTCGAAATGTAAGGTCTATGAGTCATCTCAAAAATGAAAAGTAATAAAGCATCAATTGATTTATTCAATATAAAAAATAAAGAGCTCTTCTAGTCAATAAAGACTAAGAATATTGACTTAAGAACAAATTTCATTTTAATTAGGAGCTCCGTTGTGAAATTCAGACCTAACCATTAATATAAATTTAGATTAGAGACGGTGGGAACGACGGAATCCGTGAATACATAAAGTTTTATTGAACATAAGATTCATGGGGCGGGATGGCGGAACAAACGGTCAAATATGCTGAGAGGTCATGAACTACCTTTAAGACTGAACTAGATATTATTAAAGAGTAAATATTCGCCCGCGAAAGTTGAATTTTTATTCAAATTTTATATGGTTAGTTATAAATTCAAACAAGATATACAAATTCCTACGAAATTACATGAAATCTCAAAAATTCCCAAGATTTAAATACGTGTATTAATTTTAGAATACCTTTTTTCATTCGCGAGGAGCTGTATGAGAAGAAACTCTCATGTCCGGTTCTGTAGTAGAGATAGAATTGGGAGAAACAATCATCAACTATAACCCCCCAAAAACCAGATTCCGTAAACAACATAGAGGAAGAATGACGGGAATATCTTATCGAGGCAATCGTATTTGTTTTGGTAAATATGCTCTTCAGGCACTTGAACCTGCTTGGATCACATCTAGGCAAATAGAAGCAGGACGCCGAGCAATGTCACGAAACGCGCGTCGGGGTGGAAAAGTCTGGGTACGTATATTTCCAGACAAACCAATTACAGTAAAACCAACAGAAACTCGGATGGGTTCGGGGAAAGGATCCCCCGAATATTGGGTAGCGGTCATTAAACCAGGTCGAATACTTTATGAAATGGGCGAAATAACAGAAAATATAGCCAGAAAGTCCATTTCAATCGCGGCGTCTAAAATGCCTATACGAACTAAATTCATTATTTCACCATAGAAATGTATAACTAACAAAATGCTTTGATTGCATTATAAGGGATTCTAAAAATTATGATTCAACCTCAAACCCATTTAAATGTAGCAGACAATAGCGGAGCTCGAGAATTGATGTGTATTCGAATCATAGGAACTAACAATCGACGATATGCTCAGATTGGTGACATTATTCTTGCTGTGATCAAAGACGCAATGCCCAATATGCCCTTAAAAAGATCAGAAGTGGTTAGGGCTGTAATTATCCGTACTTGTAAAGAACTCAAACGCGAAAATGGTATAATAATACGATATGATGATAATGCTGCGGTTGTCGTTGATCCAGAAGGAAATCCAAAAGGAACTCGAGTTTTTGGTGGAATTGCCAGAGAATTGAGATATTTAAATTTTACTAAAATAATCTCATTAGCTCCCGAGGTATTATAATTTATAGTTTACTATTTGAATGAAATAAATTCATTAGTTAATTTTCACGTATATGCCTTTAACAAAAAAAGAAAAAAAAAGAAATAAGAAATTACCATGTTGATTATATAAAAATTCGGATTTGTTCATCATGGGTAATGGCACTAGTACTGATATAATAACTTCTATACGAAATGCTGACATGAATAGAAAAGGAATGGTTCGAATAGCATCAACTAATATCACCGAAAGCTTTGTTAAAATACTTTTACGAGAAGGTTTTATCGAAAACATGAAAAAACATGAGGAAAGCAACCAAGATTTTTTGATTTCAACCCTACGACATCGAAAAAAAAGGCAAAAACCATATAGAAGAAATTTTTTGAATTTAAAACAAGTTAGCCGTCCCGGTTTACGAATATATTCGAACTATCAACGAATTCCTAAAATTTTAAGCGGTATAGGTATTGTAATTCTTTCTACCCCGAAAGGTATAATGACAGACCGAGAAGCTCGATTAGAAGAAATCGGCGGAGAAATTTTATATTATATATGGTAATTCTTTCTGATATCCGAATTGGATCAAAACCGAAGTTTTTGTGAAAAAAAAAAAAAAAAACGAAAACGGGTTCTTAATTGTTTCATATCACTACTACTTTAATTTAATTACTTAATAATTCAATGGATTTTACTTTGAATGAAAGAACAAAAATGGACTCATGAGGGTTTTTACTTCCCAATGGTATGTTTCGGGTTCGTTTAGATAATGAAAATCTAATTTTAGGTTATGTTTTCAGTAGCTTTATACTGATTGATACTGCCAAACGATAGAGTCAAAATTGAAATAAGCCGTTCTGATTTAATCCAAGGACGTATAATTTATAGACTATGCAACATTCAAAGGATTAGATCCTTTTTGAAATTTCCACCTTTCGTGAAGACACAATTTGAGGGTATAAATTTAAAATATATAAAATTAAAATATAATAAAAATAATAATAAAATTATATAATTTAAATATAATTATAAATAAATTCGTCCAACCGAAAAAGCGGGTTCAAAATGAAAGTAAGGAATGCCAAATATGAAAATAAGAACCTCGGTTCGTAAAATTTGTGAAAAATGTCGATTAATCCGAAAACGACGACGAATTCTAATAATTTGTTCCAACCCGAAACATAAACAAAGACAGGGATAACCTTTCTAAAAATAAATCTTGAAAAGACCCGATATATAATATATATACAAATTATAATAAATATAAAATAATAGAATGACTAAAAAATATATAAAAATATAATAATAAAAAAAACACCCTTATTTTAACATGAAATGGATATATCCATATATTTCTCACCAATTCAGATTTATGAAATGATACAATATGGTAAAACCTATATCAAGAATCGGTTCACGTAGGAATGGACGTATTGGTTTATCTAAGAATACACCTAGAATACAAAAGGGGGTTATTCATGTTCAAGCAAGTTTCAACAATACCATTGTAACTGTTACAGATGTACGAGGTCGGGTAATTTCATGGTCCTCTGCCGGTACTTGTGGATTCAAGGGTCCAAAAAGAGGGACACCATTTGCTGCGCAAACCGCAGCAGAAAACGTCATTAATATTGTAGTGGAACAGGGTATGAAAAGCGCGGAAGTCCTGATAAAGGGACCCGGTCTCGGCAGAGATTCAGCATTACGAATTATTCGTAGAAGTGGTATGCTATTAAGTTTTGTACGAGATGTAACCCCCATACCACACAATGGCTGTCGACCTCCTAAAAAAAGACGTGTGTAAAAATAAACATTGAAAAGAATTCAAGAGAAATAAACGATTCAATGATCGGAGCAAACAATATTACTATGGTTCGAGAGAAAGTAACAGTAGCCACTCGGACATTACAGTGGAAATGTGTTGAATCAAAAGTAGACAATAAACGTTTTTATTATGGCCGTTTTGTTTTGTCTCCACTTATGAAAGGTCAAGCCGATACAATAGGCATTACAATGCGAAGAGCTTTGCTTGGAGAAATAGACGGAACGTGTATCACACGTGCAAAATCTGAGAAAATACCACACGAATATTCTACCATAGTAGGTATTCAAGAATCAGTACATGAAATTTTAATGAATTTGAAAGAGATTGTATTGAGAAGTAATTTGTATGGAACTTGGGACGCATCTATTTGTGTCAGGGGCCCAAGGTATGTAACTGCTCAAGACATCATTTTGCCGCCTTTTGTGACAATCGTTGATAATACACAGTATATAGCTAGTTTGACAAAACCCATTGATTTTTGTATTGGATTACAAATCGAGCGGAATCGTAGATGCCATATAAAAACGTTAAATAATTTTCAATACGGAAATTATCCTATAGATGCAGTATTCATGCCCGTTCAAAATGTGAATCATAGCATTCATTCCTATGGAAATGAAAAACACGAGATACTTTTTATCGAAATATGGACAAACGGAAGTTTAACTCCAACAGAAGCACTTCATGAAGCTTCCCGAAACTTAATTGATTTATTTATACCTTTTCTACATGTGGAAGAAGAAAACTTACATTTAGAGGACAATACATACAAAATGACTTTACCGCTTTTTATCCTTAATGATAGATTCACTAAACTAAGGATAAATAAAGAAAAAATAACATTGAAATATATTTATATTGACCAATTAGAATTGCCCCCCAGGATCTATAATTACCTTAAAAGTTCAAATATACATACATTGTTGGATTTTTTAAATAAAAGTCAAGAAGATCTTATGAAAATAGAGCATTTTCGAATAGCAGATGTAAAACAGATATGGGATATTCTAGAAGAGCATTTCGAAATTGATTTACCAAAAAATAACTTTTAAATCTATTTTTATCGTTTTAATTATAAAAATTATAAAGGTGTTTTGAACTTTTAATATTTAGAATAGATACTGAATCTAATTGAACAAATGTATCTAGGGAATACCTGTTTCAAACTGAATTTTCTCCCTAGATACACATAGTTAAACATTATTTATATTATTTTATTATATTTATACATTTACTATTTTTAATATTAATTTAAATATTAAATTAATAAATAAAATAGTAAAAATCTGTTTTTTTTTTTTTCAATTTAATTAATTTAAAAAAGACCTAACGTTAAGGATTTATCAATAGGTAATGTTGCCCCAATGCCCAACCAAAGGGCTGTTGTAGTACCAATCAAAAATATGGTTGTCGCTATTGGACGACGAAATGGATTTTGGAATTTATTAACATTTTCTAAAAAGGGTACTATTAATAATCCCACGGGTACTGAAATCATTAAAAGAACACCTAATAATTTATTGGGTACTGTACGAAGTATTTGAAATACAGGAAAGAAATACCATTCTGGTACTATTTCCAAAGGAGTTGCAAAAGGATCCGCGGGTTCACCAACCATTGATGGTTCTAAAACCGATAAGCCCACGTTACATGCAATAGTTCCTAAAATTACTACCGGAAAAATATATAAAAGGTCATTTGGCCATGCGGGTTCTCCGTAATAATTATGGCCCATCCCTTTGGCCAATTTAGCTCTTAATACAGGATCATTTAAATCAGGTTTTTTTGTTATTGAGATAGGTGATGATAGATCTACCCCCCGAAGGAACTGGATATGATAATTTTTTATCATCCGGCTCGAGCAAAAGAATCAAGGGGATCAAAAAAAGAAATGTTATTCAAATTTATATTATATTATAATATTATATATTATTTGGTATACACATCTATACAAATACAAATATGATAAAGTAAGAAAACTTTAACTGGATCTTTATCCACAGTTACAACAATCTAGCCGTTTATCGCTCTGGTCTTACAAGTTACAAGTCAATACTCAACACCCCAATAGGCTTACATCATGATAAAAATGCTTTCTGGGTCGTCTCAAACCTCTCGATTTTTGTTTATACCCAAGATAGTTTTTTTACATGCAAAGGAAAGGGTTTACTTGTTACTAACAAAATGTAGCCTCTGTTCTTCTTTAGATCCTTTGTTTCACTCCGATAATGTTATCAATTTAATCAATGCAAAAGAAATGAATGCATTTCCATACTATTAGTGAAATAGATAAAAAAAATCTTAATTATGCTACCCCATTACTTAGTAGACTGGATCTTACGAAGCCTATGCAATGCACAACCCGACTTAGGGCTACTGTAGATCATAGAAAAGATTATCTTCAATCGAACCGGCTTACGTGAGATTACGCCGATGGTTGAAACAAGAACACGTTTGGTTATGAATTAAAATGTGGCAGATAGATAAAAGGGTATGTCTGCACGGCCAAATCAGTAGTTCAAGTCACACACTGCCATAATCCATTTTTTTCTCTTCGGAAAATTCACTTCAACTATTCATATCAAATAAACTACAGTTAAACTACAGTACAGAGTTGAAGAGAAATATCCAAAGACATGTCTTATTCTTTTCAATAAGCCACACTTATAGCAATGAAAACCTATTTTCCTCTACCAAGTGCTAAACTTATTTTTGCCAAACCAAATAGTTATGATCTTTATAAAGGACCTGAAATACCTTGTTTACGTATCATTGAAAAGTGCATTAACATAAATACGGCAGTAAGAAGCGGCAATACAAAAGTGTGTAAACTATAAAACCGAGTTAAAGTGAATTGTCCCACACTAGCACTTCCACGTAATAACTCTACCAGAGGTGATCCTATTACAGGAATACCTTCAGGTACACCTGTTACAATTTTTACCGCCCAATAACCAATTTGATCCCGAGGTAAAGAATAACCAGTTACACCAAAAGATGCGGTCAATACAGCTAGAACCACACCCGTAACCCAAGTCAATTCACGGGGTTTTTTAAATCCACCCGTGAGATATACACGAAATACGTGGAGGATCATCATTAGGACCATCATACTTGCCGACCACCGATGGACCGATCGGATTAACCAACCAAACTTAGTTTCCGTCATTATGTATTGAACAGAGGCAAAGGCCTCAGTAACGGTCGGACGATAGTAAAAGGTCATAGCAAATCCCGTAGCTACTTGTACTAAAAAACAAGTAAGCGTAATTCCTCCTAGACAATAAAATATATTGACATGAGGGGGCACATATTTACTAGTTATATCATCTGCAATCGCCTGAATCTCGAGACGTTCTTCAAACCAATCATAGATTTTATTGAGATAGATAAACCAAAGAAACTCCCTCTCTTAGAACTGTATATGAGACTTTTATCTCGTACAGCTCAAGCAGAAACACCTCAATACTGATTGCAACGTATATGTAATAAACTATTTAAAACTTATGAATCCTCCTATTTTTTTTTTCTTTTCTCGAAAAAAAAAAATACGAAAGCTTTTTTTTTTTGTGATGATAATGCCACAATATCAAGTTGGCTCATTCATATGTTGATCGTTCCAGGCTTCTTGAATTTTCTCTTTACCTATTTCTTTGATTTAGTCTTCTTGTTTGCATACATAGAACATATAAATAAAATAGAATCTGGTTTTACTATTATTTTATTATTGATATTGATAGGAATTTATCTTGTTAGGACTCTATGAATCGACTGAAACCTCAGATTCATACTAAAACTACCATGATTCAATAAAATCTCCAAGCCAAGCTAAAACCAAACAAAGATTCCATGAGTAAAAACCACAAGATCATCACTTATTCACTGAAACGCACACATTTTTTGTACAAAATAAGCGCGCTTGAAAGAATAAAAAAAATCGTCCATAATTTGAATTTATAATTATAATGTTATTTCTTTTTGAAAATTTGTTGGAGTCCAGCCGTAAGGTATAAATATTCAGTATGAATCATAGTTCCATTCTTGATTTATTTCATATACATATATATATTCCGTGTTCCAGATACTAGAATTAATATCCGACGAGGTAGAACCATCTCTCTATCAAGAAAGATGACAGACCCATTACTCTGTATTATCAATAGAAGCCATTCTAACAAGTCACACACTCATATTCCAGAAATACAGTACATAAAAAAAAATTCCACGGTCGAACTACCAAAATAGAATGGATTAGAAATTCAAGACCTAAATAAACGACTCTCTTTGTATTGCAAAGCTAAGATCTCGTAGATCTTATGAATCTAATTCATTGAAATTCCATACAGTAAAACGGACGAATTATAAATTTCTAAAATAATAGATAGAAATATTGCAAATAGAACCATTGCAACACCCATCAAAAGGGTAGTTCCCCACCCGGGAGCCACTTTACCATATTCCGAATTTAATGGTTTTAATAACGATCCTGTATTAGTTCGTTTTGAAACAGATTTCGAACTAACCTCAATGGTTTGTGTTACCATAAATCCTAGTGTATTGATTAAGATCTGTTGACTTTGTATACCATTACGTTGTAAATAATCTTATCATAGATCTATTGCAATTTTGAAATTATATAACAATGGAAACAGCAACCCTAGTTGCCATCTCTATATCTGGTTTACTTGTCAGTTTTACTGGGTACGCCGTATATATCGCCTTTGGGCAGCCCATTCAACAACTAAGAGATCCGTTCGATGAACACGGGGACTAATTGAAGTAATGAGCCCTCCTGAGGGCTCATTACTTCAATTGAGATAATTAAAACTCATTTCATCTTTTTTGTTTTGTTGGAACTTTAGGCGGTTCTCGAAAAAAGATAGCGAAAAAAATAATTCCTAGAGTAGAGACTAAAAGGAATGTATAAACCAATGCTTCCATAGATTCAATCGTGGTTTACAATTATAGCTTCCGTACCTAATTCTATTTATTTGAAATTGTTTCACGGAGAAAGAAAGAGCAGAGCGGACACTGGTTCAAATCAATATTTCTATGACACCCTGCTGCCCCAAATAAAATTAAATAGAAGCGAAAAAGTGTTGTATCAGACTACCTGTCTTCTTGTAGTTGGATCTCCAAGTTTTTGGAATGTTCCAAATTCTACTTGAGCATCCAAATCTGGGTCAATACCAGCAAAAACATCTCGGAACAAGGTTCTAGCACCATGCCAAATATGCCCGAAGAAAAAAAGCAAAGCAAAGGAAGCATGCCCAAAAGTAAACCAACCTCTTGGACTGCTACGAAAAACCCCATCCGATTTCAACGTAGCACGATCAAATTCAAAAATTTCACCCAATTGAGCGCGTCGAGCATATTTTTTAACAGTCACAGGATCACTATAACTGACTCCGTTGAGTTCGCCACCATAAAACTCAACAGTTACACCTACTTGTTCAACACTATACTTCGATTCTGCCCTTCTAAAAGGCGCATCTGCTCTAACAACTCCGTCTCTGTCTATCAAAACAACCGGAAATGTTTCAAAAAAAGTAGGCATACGACGTACAAAAAGTTCGCGCCTTTCTTTATCTCTAAAGATGGGGTGTCCTAACCATCCAATAGCTATTCCATCTCCGTTGTCCATTGAACCCACTCTAAATAATCCCCCCTTTGCCGGATTATTGCCGATGTAATCATAAAAGGCTAATTTTTCAGGAATTTTAGACCAAACTTCCGATAAACTTTTTTTTTCGGAGAGCCCAGTTCCAACTATTCGATATATTTCTTGCTGGAAGTATCCCTGATCCCATTGATAACGAGTGGGGCCAAATAATTCGATCGGCGTAGTTGCTGAACCATACCACATGGTTCCAGCAACTATAAAAGCGGCAAAAAAAACAGCAGCAATACTACTGGAAAGAACGGTTTCAATATTTCCCATACGTAATCCTTTGTATAGACGTTGAGGCGGGCGGACACAAAGATGGAATAGGCCCGCTAATATCCCCACTGTCCCTGCTGCAATATGATGAGAAGCTATGCCTCCTGGAACAAAAGGATCAAAACCTTCCACACCCCACGCCGGAATTATGGGTTCTATTTTTCCTGTTAGTCCATAGGGGTCAGAAACCCATATTCCAGGACCATACAGGCCAGTTACATGAAATGCACCAAAACTAAAGCAAGCCACCCCTGAGAGAAATAAATGAATTCCAAATATTTTAGGCAAATCCAAAACGGGTTTTCCTATACGGTCATCAAAAAATATTTCTAGATCCCAATAGACCCAATGCCAAATAGCGGCTAAGAAACACAAACCAGAAAATGCAATATGTGCCCCTGCCACGCCTTCATAACTCCAAATACCCGAATTCGTTATAGCCCCCCCTGTGATATTCCAACCACTCCATGAATTGGTTATTCCTAAACGAGTCATAAAGGGTATAACGAACATACCTTGTCTCCACATTGGATCAAGAACTGTGTCAGAGGGATCAAAAACTGCTAATTCATATAGAGCCATCGAACCGGCCCAACCAGAAACCAGAGCTGTATGCATTATATGGACAGCAATTAACCGACCAGGATCATTCAATACAACGGTATGAACACGATACCAAGGTAAACCCATGGAAATACCCCTTACTTTAATCAAAAAAAAAATTGAATTTTATTACATTAGAAAAAACTACAGAACAATTCTGTTTGTAGGAACAAAGAGAAACAAGTTTATTTTATACCCGATAAGTATCAATACGCAATGAGGGGTTAATACCACATGAGCAACTGTGTACCATCAGGTTTTCAAAGAACCCACCTATTCGTAAGAATTTTACTTTAACTAGGATTGATTTTTTTCTTAAGATTAAACTTTTCTAATCTACATTTTTTTATTAGTATGATAAAGGTTAGTATTATTTAGTATGATGAAGATAATAAATATTATGACGATAATAAACCCATTGTTACGTTTCCACATCAAAGTAAAATAGATTCCTTAAAGTCCTTATTTTTTTATTTCATGCCTATTGGTGTTCCAAGAGTACCATTTCGACTTCCCGGAGAGGCATATTCAACGTGGATTGACATATAGTGCGGCTTGTCAGATATTTTAGGTCATATGGGATTTCCCCGTTATCTTTCCGAGATATCTTATGTTTGTTTCACCCTAAAATGTAAAATGATTAATTGAATCATCAAAAAATTGAAGCGTGAAATACAATTAATTAGATCCCTTTTTATGGGGGTTCGGATTAATATTATCAATTACAATTCAAATAGTTTATGGTTGACTTGGCTGAACCAATAAAATGAAGTATCCAGGCTCCGTTTAGAAAACCCCAATGGGAAATACGTATTATATGATTTTTTTCTTTGAATGGTTACCATAGGAGATATCTTAATCAATCAAGTAATATGACGAATATTTGGCATAAGATTGGCAAAAGATATGAATGAAATGAATTGAAAAAAAAAAAAGCAAGGTTGTAGGTTGTGTAGCAAAGTAAAAAGAAACGGTAATGGTATTAGGAACATTTGTCCTATATATGCAAATCAAAATCGGTCGGATCTTTACCCGGAGTAGAACAGAAACCTAAAAATAGTAAAGAGTCCCATTCAGGAACAAGAAAATAGCATCGTGATTTGGATTGAATATCGGTGAAAAGAATACATCAATGAAAAGTTAGTTCGATAAGTTTCTTTATTTTTATTCGAATTCTAGGGAAAAAGAAAACCACTCAGACTTTTTGAAATCTGTGAAATATGCAATAAAAAAGTTCCTTTGTTAGAAAGAATCCGATATGAAAAAATAAAGCGGCAGAGATATACAATACACATTGATTTTTCCCCAATTTTTTTGAACCGTATGCATCAAAAGGTGCATGTATAGTTTCGAAGGGAGACTTTATCCTAATTAACCGACTTTATCGAGAAAGGCTCCTTTTTTTGGGCCAGGGGGTTGATAGTGAGATCTCGAATCAACTTATTAGTCTTATGGTATATCTCAGTATAGAAAATGATACCAAAGATTTTTTTTTTTTTATAAACTCTCCCGGCGGGTGGGTAATACCCGGAGTTGCTATTTACGATACTATGCAATTTGTGCGACCAACGGTACATACAATATGCATGGGTTTAGCCGCTTCAATGGGATCTTTTCTCCTGGTCGGAGGGGCTATTACCAAACGTCTAGCATTCCCTCACGCTTGGCGCCAATGAGTTTTTTAATTTGAGAAAAAAACAGAAAACTATGCCTTCTCCATATGAAATAGGAATATTAAGTAATAATAGCATGGCACTTCGAATTCGATATGAAATTTTTTTTTTTATTATTTTTCAAAACCAAAACATTCGATTATGTATCGAGAGAGTAGTATGAGATTAAAAAATATTTTCATTTTTATATATCGGGATTTTGTTTCAGCGACACAAACTTTTAAAATTTTTTGGGGAGGCTATGAACAATTTTTATGTTATGAAAGTATAATAAAATAAAGAGTACGAAAAAAAGAGAATTGATTATTTTTACCTTATTCTTATTATATTTTTTTATTTGATTGAATCGAAAAGAAACTTTGGGATTGCCAGCTTACAGACGCAATAAATATAGAAAGCAACGGTGCCATCGTATTATGTTTTTTTTAGCTCTGGAAAAGAAAGTAAAGATGGCAAAATGACAAATTTACAGATCTAGGTCTGATAGTTTTTATCTTTCTTTGATGGAAAGTAAAAATAAATTATATTGTAGAGCCGTATGCAACGTGCAAAAGATGCCCGTACGGTTGTTCAATTTGTCCTTTTTTCTTTGCCCCATCATGAGAAATAGAATAATTTTTTATTATGTCACATTATCAGGGTAATGATTCATCAACCTGCTAGTTCTTATTTTGAGGCCCAAACAGTAGAATTTGTCCTAGAAGCGGAAGAACTTCTAAAATTGCGCGAAACCTTGACAGAGATTTATGTACAAAGAACGGGCAAACCCTTATGGGTTGTATCAGAAGACATGGAAAGGGATGTGTTTATGTCAGCAACAGAAGCCCAAGCTCATGGAATTGTTGATCTTGTAGCGGATGGCGGATGACTGAAATGGCTCTGTATTTCACGCAAATATCCTGATTTGGTATTTTCTCTTTTTACTAAATTCAAAATTCTAGTAACTAAAAGTCATTCATAATTATCTGGTTAGGAGCGATCTAAACCGGCCCATTATGGATATGATTCATCATGCCAACTATTAAACAACTTATTAGAAATACAAGACAGCCAATCAGAAATGTCACAAAATCCCCCGCTCTTCGGGGATGTCCTCAGCGCCGAGGAACATGTACTAGGGTGTATGTGCGACTCGTTCAAATCCTATTATAGCATAACATAATTTAGGACAAAATCAAAAAATATTACAGTATCAACGATCAGAATCGAAGAACTCTATTCACTATACTAATCACTATACTAAATAAAAAAAAAAAAAAAAAGATTTAATCTCTCATATCCTTATTTTTTATGTATGAAATTTTATGAAATTTATGGTTTTATATTGGTGTAAATCTACTCACCTCAATTTACGATAAGAAAAAATTCTCTAGTGGTAGCAAATGCTTATTTCATTAAAGCGTAGAAATCTTTTATTTAAACTTATGCTCGTATTCTTGCAAGAACGAACGGACTAACAGGATCAGCTACCCAGCCAACTTTCCTAATTAAATACCGTTATTATACAAATCGATTTTATTGTGAAAGATCTAGTACTAGATAATTCATAGGTAGAGTAATGTGAACTGTACAAGTAACCAATAACCATGTTAGTTACATGAGGGGGGGATGGCTCCGGTGTATAGAGAGGACCTCACCGTTTTATTATTTTAGTTAATAAAGAACCATAGAAACGATGGAACCTACCATTTCTATATTTTATATATATATATATATGTATATAGATTATCTATATTTCTGACATCTAATACTAATCCAAATTCTTAATTTGGTGTAAAATGCCTAGGAAAAAATAAACAAATATGATGGTCGGGAGGGAAGGGTTATAGTAGCAAAAATCGTTGGAATTTTTATTTTATACATTGGAACAATCGTTTTGTTATTAATAGACAGGGAAAATAATAACTATAAAATTAGTTATTAATTAAAGTTCCATTTAGATAATGACCAGAATTAGAAGAGGATATATAGCTCGGAGGCGTAGAACAAAAATTCGTTTATTTGCAGCAAGTTTTCGAGGAGCTCATTCAAGGATTACTCGAACTATTACTCAACAGAAAATAAGAGCTTTGGTTTCGGCTCATCGGGATAGAGATAGACAAAAGAGGGATTTTCGTCGTTTGTGGATCCTTCGGTTAAACGCATTAATTCGCGGGAATAGGGTATCGCATAGTTATAGTAAATTAATATATGATCTGCAGAAGAAGCAGTTGTTTCTTAATCGTAAAATACTGGCGCAAATAGCTATATCAAATAGGAGCTGTCTTTATATAATTTTCAATGAGATCATGAAATAAGGAGATTGGAAGAAATGCATCGGAATGATTTAAACGGCGTTCCCCGGAGAATAAACTCCGGGAAAATGGAGTCGAAAGAAACGAAATTAGGATGATAAAATCAGAACATGCTCAATAAAAAAACATTATTCTGCGTTTGGGTTCGAATTGTAATTTAGATTCAATTAAAGAATAAACTTATTTATTTCTGGTTCCAAAGCCTAAGTGAGCGGGCTTGGTTCTTTCAAATTGTTTCTCATTATTAAGAAAGGGTAATAAAGATAAAATACGAGCCTGTTTTATAGCACTAGTAATTAATCGTTGTTGTTTCAAGTTCAATCTATTTACTCGTCTAGATAATATTTTTCCCTGTTCACTAATAAATCGACTAATTAAACTCATGTTTCTATAATCAATTCGATCCCCCGGCCCAATCGGGGGCAATCGACTATGAAAAGGTCGCTTGGCTTTCAGAAAGCGTCGTTTGGGTTTATCCATAATTTTTTGATTCCTTAATTTTTTGATTCCTTATTCCGAAATCCTAATTCCGATGGATTCAAATTAATTCAAATTACGAAATAGGATTTGTTTCTATTTGTATTTTTTCGATTTGTATTATATATATATAATATTATATATATATAATATATATAAATATAACATTATATTATATAATGAATATAATGTAATGATGATAATAATGTTATTTTTTGCTGGTATTTGACAGGTTTACATATAGAAACTAATGTAATCTATTTCTTTACTTCCCCATGAACTGTATGTTTGAAACAACAGGGACAGAATTTTAGTAATTCCAATCGACCGGGCGTATTGTGTCGATTCTTTTGAGTAATATATCTGGAAATACCCGTGGAGTCCTTATTAATACTCTTTCGAACACAGCTGATACACTCTAAAATAACCGTTACCCGGGCATCTTTACCACCTTTTGCCATGAACCTCCTTGGGATTTTTGATTCACTCAACTTTTCTAGTTCCAATCCGAAATGAAAAAAGTACCAGAAATTACTAACTCGAAATTCAATTATAAAAATAAAGGGAAGAGAAATATTATCTCTAATTTTCGTCACCTCTTGTCAATAACTAAACTGGAATATCAACGCATCTGGGAAAAATCGATTGATCTCTATCAATAGACCCGCCAAAGATACAAACCATAGAGTACTTAGTACTGGTGCCGCGGAGAGATAAGTTTTTAGATCTCGCATTGAAAATACTCCTTATTTTTTTTTAATATTGTATCTGTATTTAAGGTATATATAGTTAAGAACCGTTAGGTGGAATTCTTAATTAACATGTACAACCATTCGGTAGATAAACTTTCCTTCTCTTAAAACATAAATTCCCTCCTTCCTGAACATTCCGGAAATTGATTCGTTTTTTTACGGTTTTTCATATGTATATAATTTTTTCTGTTATTATTATATGATATGTTCTATAAAAAATGAGACCAAAAAACAGAAAAAAATGATGCATATCAATGAAAGAAATACCGATATGGAAACAAAGATGGGGATTCTTTACAATGATACTGTAGCTCAATTGAAAGGGATGTAGCGCAGTTTGGTAGCGCGTTTGTTTTGGGTACAAAATGTCACAGGTTCAAATCCTGTCATCCCTGCCTATTTCTTTTTCTATGAGCAGCAAGGTGATTAAATTTAGAAATACTTTTTTCATCTTATGATACTCTATATATCAATATCATAGTATATGATGTAGTAGAGTTACAAAAATAATACCTTAATAATACCTTGCTTTACAACCCGTACTAAGAAAGCGCTCTTAGTTCAGTTCGGCAGAACGTGGGTCTCCAAAACCCAATGTCGTAGGTTCAAATCCTACAGAGCGTGATTCCATTCTTGTTAAATCAAATTCTACTAACTAACTTCACTAACTGAAACAAACCACAATCTGGAATTTTCACTCCTGCGGATTAAAGTTCAATGACCAATCGAATTTTAATTAATCAAAAAAGGTCCAACCGATCACCACGTCGGTATTGTAAATACGCAGTTATGCATAATCCAGCCAAAGTTATAAAAATTAGACCTAACACAATTCCAAATAGAAAAACTTCAATCATTTCAATTTGTTTGATAAAGGGAAACGGGGGGGGGATATATATCTCTAAATATTAATATATTAATCCGAATTGCCCACGAATCTCAATGAATAAAGGGCGGTACAGGGTAAGGAATACCTGGAATCCCACAGAACGCTTTTTTTTATGAAATTTAATAAATTTCAAATCAAATAAATCGTATTTTGCTCATACCAACAAATAAAGCTGAGGTTATAGTTAAAGCCGTTAGTAGAAAACCAAAATAACTAGTTATAGTAAGCATAATAGAGGAGAAGGGAACTATGTTCTTTTTATTCTTTATACATATTCTTATAAAACACTTACCTAATTGACCTATATCATAATAACCAACACCCTTTTTTTAAGAAATTTTTTAATTCATTAAATTCAGCCAGATATTCATTCAAATAGTATTCTATTACTATTTCGAATGACAAGAAAATCATCACATGATCACTCAAAAAATCTTTATTTGGCTAGATTTTAAGACTAGTAATTCTTTAGGTTTAAATATTTTTTCTTTTCATATCATATTATTTACATATTATAAATTAGAAAGTAAAAAGTCTCATCTTTTTAGTAAGAATCTTTTTCGGATCCAAGAATGCATGTAGCATGAATATTGAATTCTTTGAGTCGTTGTTTTCTTTATTATAATATCTATTATTTTTTATTACTGACCAATTTTTTAAATGAAACGTAAAAAGGATTTCAACAAAAAAATATCTTCTCTTCTACAACTCCAAACAAACGATTTCTAGATTTCAAATCTAATTGAATTGTTTGAATTGTGATAATCTATTTTATGAATTATTAAAAATCAAACTTGCATTTCACTTGATTCTCAGTTTCTAATCCGAATTCAATAATAAAAAAAACATTATTACTACCATTGCATAATTTTTTTTTTTCCAATGTGTACGGTTTTATATCAACAAACAAAAAGGTCGAAAGAAAGCTCAATAATTTCTTTCG